GTAAGAAGGGGTTTCGTTCTAGTGCCCGGAAATAATATTCCAAAGCCTTTGTATGCTCTCCATTGCTTGTGTGTATAAGGCCTATGTTATAGAGTATATAACTTCGATCATAGGGATCAATTTCTAGTCGCGTAGCTTCATAATAATTCTGCAAAGCTTCCGCATAATTTCCTTCGGATTGAGCCAACATCCGTTACGGTCGTTCATTCTATTCAAAAAATCTCCGTTCCAAAACCGTACATGAGGTTTTCATCTCATACGGCTCCTCCCTTCTGTACATAGTACTAAGCGAAATAATCTATAGAATAAAAATAGAATTAGTCCCATCTCATTATGGACCGAAAGGGGCTGGTATTTTTCCAAGAAATCTCTAGCCAACCTTCCCGCAAGAGGTTTTTCTTAACACCAATGAATTCTATTAATGCTAGAGGAAAACGATAGCTCCAAGAATTTCTTTGTTCTCAACGCCTCCTATTTAGAGGAATTAGCCACTTCAACGATCTTTGATGGTTATAGGGGTATCCAAAGTACAAACCTGATGGTTGTTTGTTATCCCAACCATTCTTCCCAGCCCTGATACCGATCAGGAAAGGGCTAATTTCTAACAAAGTTTTTCTCTTGTTGATTCCTATTTCTAGGTGTAGTGCTTTTCTCCCCTATGCTGCCTATTGGTACTAGTAGAGTAGGATTGGCCTGTAATACAGAACCTATCCTGTAGGTGTAACCTTTCGCTCAATACTCAAATCTACAATTGAAGCATCTGAGGCCGCATCAATCGAGGATACACGACAGAAGGAATTGTTAGTTCACCTCACCTTCTCCAAGCGTGGGTTTCCTTTACTAATTTTGTTCTCTCTATGCGAACCCCCTCTCTTTCTCGTAAGACTGAGGTGTAGGTAGGGCTAAAAAAAAAAAAAGAGTCAAATCGCACCATCTCTATAATAAGTAAATGCCCTTTTTTCCCCTGAGGTTGTCGGAATTATTCGCAATAAAATATTGGCTACAATTGAGGAGGTCTTATCAATGAAATTTCCATTTATACGGGATCTAGGCATAATTCCCAACCCATTCTATATAGAATTGTTTTCATTCCTTCACAAAATACCATAAAAACAAACACATTCGATTCTTATAAATCGATCGATCCATATATATGCTATAAATGGATAAGAGAGGTATGGATTTTCCGCTCAGCTCAAATTGTGTCCTTTTCCTTCTGTTTGGACAAGAAGAGATATGAAATATTTGACTAAGATTGGATTTCATTCCACTTTTCTATTTCTCAACAATAACTTCTCTCATCAGCTATTTCGCGTTTTCAAAGTCATTAATTGTCTCATACCCTTTTTTAGATTCCGATTGTATGGCGTAGCGTACCTTATGCAAACAGAATTTTAGGGTTCCTTTATTTTATTATGGAATAAGAAGAATTCTTCCATTCTCTTTTTCTTTGGTTTGGGGAAAACCCAAACTAAAACTTTTCGAGGGAGCGGAATTCCTAGTAAAAAAATCCTGGATCCTTCCACTTAGATGAAAAGGAATTTTTCCAATAGAACCAAGGAACCCCCGAGCGGTTGTGGTTGTACCTGTACTGCAGGAATAGGAAAACTCGCTATTCACTCAGTTTATTTTCCATAATAAGATTATGTAGGAGAGATGGCCGAGCGGTTCAAGGCGTAGCATTGGAACTGCTATGTAGACTTTTGTTTACCGAGGGTTCGAATCCCTCTCTTTCCGTTTCTCTTAATTCATCAACGTTAACGATCACAATGTATCAAATCAAATAACAGTTTATTCCAGCAATAATACCTTTATTTAATAGAAATTCTCTATAGTAAATTACTGTGGTATGTAAAATACACATAGAGGAAAGAACAAAAAAAAAAAAGGATCCTAGGGTTAATCCATTTCTGCTAGTTGAATGGAAAATACCAATTAAGGGCCTTAGGTCGATTTAGTTCGGGGAAAGGGGAAGAGGAAGAAAATTCTATGAACCTTTCCTTTTTTCATTAAGTTCAAGTCTTACGAGAGTAATATTCTACAACTAACAACTCATTTATTTTGAGACCGACCCACTTCCTATCTAGGATTTTTTTAACTAGTCCTTTATATTGCAATGTGTCAATCGTCAAATGCTTTGGCAATTTCCCCGGGTCGGATGAAGCAATAGAATTTTGAACCAGACATTTTGATCTTTGGTTATCCTTCGTAGTAATAATATCTCGGGGTTTGCAACGAAAACTTGGTATATCGACTATACGACGATTAACTAAAATATGTCTATGGTTAACTAATTGCCGGGCCTCAGGAATGGTTGAAGCCATACCCAATCGAAAAAGGATATTATCCAAACGCATTTCAAGTAATTGTAGTAAAACCTGACCTGTTGACCTTTTTGCTTTTCCAGCGATATGTACATATCTAAGTAATTGTCGTTCTGTCAGACCATAATGAAAACGCAATTTCTGTTTTTCTTGAAGACGAATACGATATTGCTCTTTTTTCCCAGAATGGAATTTCTTTTTCAGATTACTTCCGGATTTAGGTGTTTTTCTAGTGAGTCCTGGTAAAGCTCCCAGACGGCGTATTTTTTTAAAACGAGGTCCTCGATAACGGGACATGAAGACTCCTTTTTTATTTTATTGAAATTTCATTTTACACAATGAATTTCATTGTATTTACATTAAAGAATACAGCGAAATTAAAACTGAATTAAACTAAAGGATAAACAGAGTAAAATCTACTAAAGTACCACAAAAAATGGAATTTCATCAACATCTGGATTTTTTGTATATATATTATTTATTTTATTGTTTTGTATCTAGCAAAATTGTAAGGTAGAACCACAGAATAGATCCTGGATTCTCCATTTAATTCGGAGAAAAAGAGAGATTCTTGTTCATGGAACATCGATATAGAAAAAAGCCGACTATCGGATTTGAACCGATGACCCTCGCATTACAAATGCGATGCTCTAACCTCTGAGCTAAGTGGGCTTACATAACAGAAATAGTGTAACAAATAGAAATATGTATAGTATAGGAAATCTGTAAAATGTCAGATCTTAATTATTAATCTTAGCTATTAACTAGTTCGAAATTTGAAGTTCTACTTAGAAAAAAATACTAGAACTTCATAAAAATCAAGTTAGCTTGATATGCTTAACTAGAGGATATCCTTAAATAGGATTATAGAATTTATTGAACTTTCTTTTTATTTCTCTAATTCGCAAATTGATTTTTCTAATAGAATAAAATCTATTCCAATTTCTATATTGAATTTGATTTCAGATATTTTCAATTTGATATGGCTCGGACAAGTAATCTAATACATAGAAAAGAATAATATATATGAAAGATATAATAAAGAGAAAATGCGAATTTCTTGGCATTTTCATTCGATCATTATAGACATTTTTTGAGATATTTTGTTTTTTTTTTTGTTATTTCTTAATAATTTAATGATTAATATTTCACTAAGGAGAACATAGAATCATAGCAAATTAAATTGCTAATTCTGATTAGAAAAAAAAAAAAATGAATATCAAGCGTTAGAGTATGATTTTGAATACTCTAAAAAAGAAGGGTGGGGGAGAGAAAAACTTTGGGATATATTGATTCGGATTGAATTGCAAATACATCAACGATAGAATCAATTCAATTCTGAATTGCAACAAGCAGGGTCTCTCAAATAGAGACGAACTGCTAGACTACGTCGAGTAATGAATTCAACGATTCAAAAAAAAAACTAAGAGATGGATGAAATTACACAAGGAATCTAGGTCTCAATCAAAGAAAAGGAAAATGGGGATATGGCGAAATCGGTAGACGCTACGGACTTGATTGTATTGAGCCTTGGTATGGAAACCTGCTAAGTGGTAACTTCCAAATTCAGAGAAACCCTGGAATTAAAAAAGGGCAATCCTGAGCCAAATCCGTGTTTTGAGAAAACAAGTGGTTCTCGAACTAGAATCCAAAGGAAAAGGATAGGTGCAGAGACTCAATGGAAGCTGTTCTAACGAATCGAGTTGATTACGTTGTGTTGGTAGTGGAACTCCCTCTAAATTAGAGAAAGTAAGGGGTTTATACATCTAATACACACATATGGATACTGACATAGCAAACGATTAATCACAGAACCCATATCATAATATAGGTTCTTTATTCTTTTTTAGAATGAAATTAGGAATGATTATGAAATAGAAAATTCAGAATTTTTTTAGAATTATTGTGAATCCATTCCAATCGAATATTGAGTAATCAAATCCTTCAATTCATAGTTTTCGAGATCTTTTAAAAAGTGGATTAATCGGACGAGGATAAAGAGAGAGTCCCATTCTACATGTCAATACTGACAACAATGAAATTTCTAGTAAAAGGAAAATCCGTCGACTTTATAAGTCGTGAGGGTTCAAGTCCCTCTATCCCCAAACCCTCTTTTATTCCCTAACTCTAACTATACTATAGTATTTATCCTCTTTTTTTCTTTTTATCAATCGGTTTAAGATTCATTAACTTTCTCATTCTACTCTTTCACAAAGGAGTGCGAAGAGAACTCAATGGATCTTATGCTATTCATTGAATAGATTTCTTTTTTATTATAGTATAGGCAAGGAACTTCGATTATTAACTCTATTTTTAAGTATTATTAAGTAAGCCATGCACAATGCATAGGACTACCCCCCCCCCCATTTCCAAATTTGGAATTTTGAATACTTTATTGATTTTTTAGTCCCTTTAATTGACATAGATACAAATACTCTACTAGGATGATGCACAAGAAAAGGTCAGGATAGCTCAGTTGGTAGAGCAGAGGACTGAAAATCCTCGTGTCACCAGTTCAAATCTGGTTCCTGGCACAGAAAAAAAAAAAGGATCTACCGAATAGGTATTGATACAAATACCTCGAGATAGGTTGGAATACATATTCGTTAATAATATAGATAGAGTATGATTTATTCATCTAAGTAGATAAATCTCTAAATAGAGGCACTTCTTTTT